TGGGGAAGAAGTGGACTTTAGAAGTACTACTAATTGAGTTGAGGAATCAAACTCTATTAATTATTTTATAGATCGTTCTGCAAATCCTTTTTGACTTTTTAATTCAAATTAAAATATCTTCATTTCAAAATTCCAGTGGATTCTAGTGGAATAAGGTAGTATATGAATAATACTCTTCCAATCAAACAAATATTTCAATGACTTTGTATTTCGAAAGGAAAAGGGATACAGATGATACGAAATTTATTCCAACCTAATTCTTCCTAAATTTTCTATTCGATTTCAACAAATGGGCTCTTATCCGAATTATATATGGACAATGAGGAAGAACGGACCCCTTTTCTTTTTTATTTATTTTCCTTTTTTCAATTATTTTTCAAGGAGGAAGTCGTTCTGTTAAGTGTATACGCACTTTCTATGATAAACAAAATAGATATAGATATAGTGGTTGTCTAACAAAATACTATGCATAATAAGATCTTGTCTTGGGCGAGTCACATATTGCGTATTTATCGATTGTTTTATTATTTTCGAAATTGGATTTATGCTTTATCGACTCATTTCATATCATGGTTCAAGCGTTAAAATAAAAATCTGTGAGGTTTACTACTCCTTTTCGAAATCCGAAGAAGTTCCCATAGAACTCTTGTCAATGGCTCGATCAATTCCTTTTTAGGAATGCTAAAAAAAAAGATTACGTTAGTTTATTAATATAGATATAGGCCCATACCATTTTCCTTCATTGATTTGATTCTTGCGATGGATATTGGGATTCATATTGGAAATAATAAAAAATCTAGGAATTAGAACCATAACCATAAGAGTAAGAGTTCCATTTCGATTATTTCAGATTGATCGGAATAAATAAATGTAGCAAAGAAATAGAATTGGATGCTATGTACATTCCACATATTGTAGATTGATCTATATTAAGCCTCTATCTTTTCTTTATTAGAGAGTACAACTTTATACACTACAATAACACTAATAGATAGTATGGTAGAAAGAAATATTCGTATATTTCTTTCTACCATACTATTGGATCTCATAGAATACTGCCAATTCTAGTCCACTCATTTCATTTAAGACAATAAATTGGAATCCTTTTCATTTTATTTCTTCAATCATTGATAAGAACTCAGAAGTCAAGTTTCATTAAAATTAATTAATTATTTTGACTGACAGTTTTTACGTAAATGATAAGTAGAAAAGCAGTAGGAACTAGAATAAACAGTGCAGTAGCAATAAATGCGAGAATATTTACTTCCATAATCTCATCGTTTTTTTACTTCGCAATAACTCGGGATTTAATCCCATAGAGATGATAAATCTTTCGCCTGTAAATTCAATGGATGAATTACCTCTCGATGCGATGATGTTGATCTTATTCAATATCATGAATAACAATATCTGAGCTATCAAATCAATTCATCGTCGAGAATTGAATAGTATAACATATACATATCTTTTATCCATACCGAATCCCAAATTGGATTCCTGATCCAATCAAGAATTCTTTTCTGTTCTTTCTTTTCTATAACTTACCCTACGTCTTCCTTGTACAATCATCTGATGAAGTATCATCAGACCACCTCCCCACTTCCATTAGTCATAAACTCAAACAAACAATAGAAGTGAAATGGAAAAAGAAAAGCGAAAGATGAATTGATGTATTGTATTTATTGGATCCGTCGGGACTGACGGGGCTCGAACCCGCAGCTTCCGCCTTGACAGGGCGGTGCTCTGACCAATTGAACTACAATCCCAGGGAAATAAGGGATACAGCAGAAAATTTGATTCTTTTTTATTCCTCCGTATCAGGTATTTCTGAAGGACAAGGGGGTTATACCATCTCATGGTAGATTGGCGAATTATTGGGCCGAGCTGGATTTGAACCAGCGTAGACATATTGCCAACGAATTTACAGTCCGTCCCCATTAACCGCTCGGGCATCGACCCAGGAAGAATCCATTTTAGGCTTATTGGTAATCCATGATTAACTTCCTTTCGTAGTACCCTACCCCCAGGGGAAGTCGAATCCCCGCTGCCTCCTTGAAAGAGAGATGTCCTGAACCACTAGACGATGGGGGCATACTTACCCGACCGCCCTCATACTATGATCATAGTATGAACAGTTTTTTGAAATTGTCAATATAATGGAATGATATGATTAGATCCGAGGGATCTTTCTGTTTTTCACGATTTCAGAGAATTTTTTGATTCGTCATTCATTCTAATCGCTATTCTCTATATAAATCTATTATAGTTATAGAAATCGATATTCTATTAAATACAATCTATTAAATACAAATAATACGACAGATAACATTCGTTCGGGTAGTGATTTGTCCTTCAGAAAACAGAAAAGGGGGTTAAATTCCGTTTCTTCTTCTTCCGCTTTTGTTCATTGATTCAGTCATTGTTCAAATTAAAATGAGCTATGCCTATCTCTATCTTACACTAAGCTAGGACATTAACAAAGGACAAATCTGGCAAGAGG